GGACTCCTGGTCCTGATCGAACCAGAGATTCCGACAACCCGGGGAATCAGCAGAAAGAGATGGGTCGGATACTGGAATCTGCCTAAAAGTCCTTACTTTTTCGAGGCAGGGCTTCGATCCGTATCTGGCCAACTCCTCGAACTGCTGGGTGCGACATATTCATGGACTGGCAAAGCGAACTCTCAATTTGATCAGGAGAGCCTAGAGAGCTCTCTATCTTTCCCCAAATTCCGACTAGCGCGGTTCTTTTTCTCGACCAATTTGAATTCTAATTTTTTTTATTTTAAGTTAAGTAGAGTAGTAAGTAGCTAGGCGGGTTTCAGCGCATGCTGCATTTAGAATCTCCAAAGAAATTAGAAGCGCCTATGATAGCGTATGATTTTTCCCATTTGTGACCGACGGTTGCTTGCAAGAGGTGGCGATCAGCAGTGTTCCAAAGCGCCATAACGACGATAACGCTAGACCGTAATATAGGCTTGCGAAGCAACCACTCGTTGTTCCCCTTGGTAACCTTGCTCCGCAACCATCGAGTCGGCCTTACCAAACCAAAGACAACTAGTGTTCCCAAAGACGGAAGAACGACATGCGACGGAACAAGACGGTAAAGCAACCACTCGTTGTCGTTTAGTTGTCCGTCACTCGTAGTCTCTGCGTCAGAGGTGGTTGTTCGGAAGGGTTTGACAACGTAACAGACAGCTAGGCAGTTACTACGCAACACACATTGGGGTGGTGCAACAATGGAACGACTAGTAGTCTACGAGGTGTTACGGAACAACTACCCGACGAGTGGTAATAACGACAACTACAGTAGGTTTGACAGTAGCGTTAGGACGACTGGTTCTCGTAGTTGTATTGCCCTAACGCAACGACTCAAACAACTACGAGTGCTCCCAAGACGATGAGACGCATGCGCTATACCGTCGAGTATTGCTTGCGAAGCAACCGCAACTCGTTGTAGGTCCTCCACTTACATTACAGTCGAGTAGCTTTCACCCCTTCGCTTGCAATGTGCGGTTGGTTTACCTAACGCATGGCTTCCCCAACGCCAATAGTCGCATGAGTTCTCCTAGACCATAACCCATGCCTTGAAACAAACCGCATGATGCGTTCCGGAGTTGCCGTAGTTCTGTTACCGCCTTGTCGTCTTGGGTTGGGAAGGATACGACAGGCTCAATTCAAGGACACTCAATTTCAAGCTCAATTTAAGGCTTTCGAAGCTCTGACGCTTTCTGTCGCATTTGTTCTATCTTTTGTTTACCTATCATTTTCACTTTCTTTAACCGTACTTAGGTAGCTCTTCGTTCGTTCGGCAGAGGCGTAGAGCTATCTACTTGGTCGCGACTGGCTCTGCTACGCTAGGTTCCCCCTATGGCGCTACGCATCGTTCCCTTCGGTCGAGCGAATCCCATTGTTCCGGTCCGAGAATCCTTATGTCTGAGGTCGAGCAGCTACGCTCTCGTTGGTCGAGGTTAGATCCTCGTATGTCGCCACTCTCGTCACTGGGCGTTGTCACTGATGCCCTGTTATCTCAGGACACTCTGCCAGGTTCTTCCTTGTTGACCGGCCTTGTGATTCTCGTTATAGAATGTAGTGCCCGACAGTTTCAAAGAACGGGTGAAGTCTCGGGATCCGCTCTAGTCGAGTAAGAGATTTCCCCTGTAGAGTAGTCTCCGTATCAGTCCATGGGCTAAGGTGCAATTGCCTTCTTAGAGCCAGTAACTTCGTACTGAAAATTGGAGAAAAAAGAGTTACAGAGGCATCTTCCATTCATATCGATTTTGGTTTTTCTGCACCATATTTTGATCTCCCTTTTCTTCGATCCGGAATTCCCAACAAATCCTTGACTCCTCGAATACAATGGGATTTCACACCTGGCGAATCTTTCACTCTACCTCCTCTTATTAAGACTATAGAATGTTCCTGCGAATTATGACCTTCGCCCGGAATGTGAGCAAATATATCATGTCGATTGCTCAACCGTACTTTGGCTATCTTACGTGGAGCTGAATTAGGTTTTTTCGGTGTTCTCGTCGGTACACGCGGGCGTACTCCTTGCTTCTGGGGACATTGATCCGAAGCTCGAGTACGGTCCGTGCGCCGTTTTTCTTCTCTACCATGACGAATCAATTGATTTAATGTAGGCATCGCTCTTTACTTTTGTCCTTCCCCCCGAAGGATTTGAGCCCTATCACTAGTGGTTACTCCCGATCCGAAGCACCCCTTTTCCATTCATAGAGAGATCCAATCGTCAAAATCAATAAAAAGGCCATCATGGACCAAGATCCAAAGGGATCAATCTTGTTGGGAGGTACTGCCCAAGGAAAGGAAAAGGTGACTTCCGGATCAGGGATAATAAATAAAATAGAAACAAGATAAAATCGTATATCAAAACGACTTCTGGCATCACCGAAAGGATCGAAACCACATTCGTAGGCCGACAATTTTTCTGGATAGGTCGAACTATTGGAAGCAAATGGAAAAGGAACACCGAGTGGGATCAAAGAAACTAGCGGACTGATCACTAAATAGATACAAATAGGTGCAAATTCTGACATCACCACAGCCCACTTTGTTTTCTCGCTCCTTGCTCGCGGAGCGGCATACCGAAAAAAAGATAGGATTTGAATCGATGACTTAAGCCCTTGCGCTATTCCCCCCCGATCGCATCGTAGATAGCAGTCAGAGCCAGTACGCTTTCTAGAAAATGCGTTCTCTGATATAGGCGGGCCCATCCCTTCTGAGCCCTTGCCTCACCAGAGCTAAAAACTCTAGTTCCGACGTGTCTCGTTGGTCTACGTCCAACGGGTAGAGCCGGTCCAGTCGGTCGCCACGCTCCTCCAAGAAGTCTTTAAAGACTTCCTGTGGGTTGTATGGGGCCTGGTCGGCCAAGGGAGGATTCTGCTCCAAGATTCCTTGAAAAAGGCGTAAAGCCTCGTGTTTTTGTTCTCGGAGCAGGAGGTCCCTGTTTTCAAACTCCATCAACCGGTTATATTCCTTCTGAGAGGGGGCATGCTCCAGCTGGAGTCTTATGTCCGACCAGTAGGCTCCCTTTGCCTTATCTAGTAGAAAAGGGCTATCGTCCTGCTCGAGTCGTACAATGCGATTTCGCATTGACGACTCCAAGCTCGCATTTTGGACAACCCGTCCTTCGTGGGACGGGCCCGCTTCATCGCGTGCCACCGAAGAATGAACGGAGGTGCCCTCCATTTCCGTTTCGGAAAATGGCTCCATCAACACTCCTATCGAGAACGAATCTTCCGTCCAGGAGTTCGAGTGTGATGGTCCCCCGGAACCTGAATTGGAAGGGATTATTTCCCCACCCGACATCATATTGGCTCCTCCGATCCCCGCAGTGACGAGTGCTCGAAAAGCACAGCCAATCACGAAGGCCAGAGCGGAGGAGCAGCCCATCTTGCTAGAGAGGGCCTTCACCCCTATGAAGCCTGCTACCTTCGCGACAACATCAAAAAAAAAGGAGATTCCCCCTGTCGAAAGACAGAGAAGATAGAAAAGCACAAACAGAGTGATGAGTAATAGAAGACGATTCAGATCAAGCCTTACCAAAATCGGATTTCCTTTTCGTGCCATATGCGCTTAGACTTTACTTTTTTCCCTTTTTGATTCCCGGTCCAATATTAGTTCTCGAAGATCTTCGTTTCCGTGTAGAAGCAAACTCTCCAAATTGATGACCTCCTTCAGTGATCTTACAACGAACAGGAGTTTTTCCATTGTAAATTCGTACGGAGCAATCAACGAATTCCGGCAAAATAGAAGAAGATGTGACCCAATTTTCCTGTTCAAAAGAAGATCTCTCTTCTTCTTCATTCTCAACAGGAATGCATCAAAAAAAACTTCCCTTCCATATAGATCGTCGTGGCATGAACTCAGAATTTCTTCGCTTCGATTCCGCCCCTACTTCAATTAAAGCTAGCTCCTACTCCTCCTTCATCGTCGTTGGTCCTTTTTTTACATTGTATAGTGAGAAAGCTCACCTCTGCCTTTAGACGAGATCTTATATATGATTCTCGTAAACCCTAGGAGCCTCTTTTCCTTCTGCCCAGCTCCCCGAAAACAACGTTCGACTTGCATGTGTTAAGCATATAGCTAGCGTTCCTTCTGAGCCAGGATCAAACTCTTCTTTTGACTAGACTATGAAAAAATACGGGTTCTATTCTATCTGGTAGAGTCAACAGAATGGAGTTCCTTGTCTGTAACTCAAGAAAGTGCATCTCTTTCTCTGCCATTCCTACTTTCTTGATAGTTATAACCTATTAAGAAGGTAGGTTCAGTCCAGGAGGCTAGTTTGAAATGAAACCCGGACTCGCTGAGGTTCACACACCTTTCTTTATGAAATTACACAGCAAGCTGGAAGCTTGGTACTAATAGCCTCTAGAGTATAGAGGGGCTATGGAGAGGCGCGCAACTGTGCTTCCTCGCTTCGCCAAGAAAAGCACTTCTTCCTGGTTGAAGGGCGCGCTACAGGCCTACGCTTGTTCCTGCGCGAGAATTTCCGGCGGCCGTATCTTGCTCCTTTCTTTCGCCTCAGTAGTGAGCGCTGCTAGATCTGATTCAACTGAATATGGGACTTGGATAGCTAGAGCTAGGAGGAAGGGGCGTGAGATAGGCTTCTAGTCAACCGATTAAGACTACTACTTCTTTCTAGTAGACACTAGAGCGATGGACTGTGAGAGGAAGCAAGTGAAAGTTACTACACGAGGAAGTCAAGTGAAGGCAAGGACGAAGGAGATGAGTTTACAGACTCTGGAGTTGGGGCTCGTTCTCATTGATACTGAGGGAAAGACTTGTGTGATGGATGCTCTTGATGCCACTTGACTTGCTTCTTCCTTCGTTAACATCAAAAGGGAGTGTATTAAAGAGAGTGAAATTGAATGGTAGTTTAGGTCACTCTGAAAGGATATCTGCTTTGGCTGAGGTGCCTGTGAATGGGAATGAGCCCGCAACCGGGACTCTACATACAGAATAAGGCAACCTATCTCAATCAGCTAGAGCCATTGCAAGTTCATCCACTACAAGCTTACCGGACTAGAGATCCTATCCCTCTCTACCTTACCAGGACTCTACCTAAGGCCTAAGTAAGGCCGACTGAGTCAACGAGTTAAAGAGGACAACACGAAACAAAACAAAAGAACAGCCCGTACTCTCTATCTATCCAATTTCTTACTGAACTTTACTTATCTCCGAAATATCCACCATACTGCGATGGGACTGAGTCTGATCGATTCGGCTAGATAGCTCAAAGGGGTGTAAGGGGAAGGAGTGGTACCATTTTCATCTAAGCAAATTGAGAAGACAGAAATATCGTAAGTAACAATCGCGCAAAAGCCATAGCACAAGTTCTTTTTTATCATTTGAATTTCTCAAAAAGTCTTTATTTCATTGACATGTCCGATACCATCTTAAATTATACCATCCAATTACTTTCCGGATTAGCGTTACCTGCGGCTCTCCTAATCTTAGCCAGCTGGCGAGTCGCCCGGCTACGCAATTTAACAATCCACAACTATACGGAGAAAGTGGATGAGTCAGTTGCAAATACCATAAAGGAGCAGCTGAGCGAAAGAGTCATAACGCCGCTCTTTCACGAGAATAATGTGGTCTTGCCGCCCGGAAAGAATGCCTATGACGTCATAGACGCCTTGGTGCCGGGGGACAACGTGCACTTGCTTGCGGCGATGTATCACGATCTGTGTTGGCTAGGCGTTGAAAGTCAGACGTACCTGCTATTACTACAAACTCTCGATTTCTTGTGAATCCATGGGTGAATTCTCACTTTTTGGTATTTTCTGTTTTGTCGAGAGGAAGGATCCAAATGCCCCATCAATAAAGTGAGGGCTTTCCGGACCTTCCCCAATCCTCACTCCCCCTTTTTCAAAAAGAAGCCCCGCTCAACAACCCTCTCTGATAAGGAAGAAAACGAAAGAATCTCAATTTTACGACAAATCCGGTCCGATGGCTGTTCTCCACTAACCACAAGGATATAGGGACTCTATATTTCATCTTTGGTGCCATTGCTGGAGTGATGGGCACATGCTTCTCAGTACTGATTCGTATGGAATTAGCACGACCCGGCGATCAAATTCTTGGTGGGAATCATCAACTTTATAATGTTTTAATCACGGCTCACGCTTTTTTAATGATATTTTTTATGGTTATGCCGGCGATGATAGGTGGATCTGGTAATTGGTCTGTTCCGATTCTGATAGGTGCGCCTGACATGGCATTTCCACGATTAAATAATATTTCATTCTGGTTGTTGCCACCAAGTCTCTTGCTCCTATTAAGCCCAGCCTTAGTAGAAGTGGGTAGTGGCACTGGGTGGACGGTCTATCCGCCCTTAAGTGGTATTACCAGCCATTCTGGAGGAGCAGTTGATTCAGCAATTTCTAGTCCTCATCTATCTGGTATTTCATCCATTTTAGGTTCTATCAATTTTATAACAACTATCTCCAATATGCGTGGACCTGGAATGACTATGCATAGATCACCCCTATTTGTGTGGTCCGTTCTAGTGACAGCATTCCCACTTTTATTATCACTTCCGGTACTGGCAGGGGCAATTACCATGTTATTAACCGATCGAAACTTTAATACAACCTTTTCTGATCCCGCTGGAGGGGGAGACCCCATATTATACCAGCATCTCTTTCGGTTCTTCGGTCATCCAGAGGTGTATATTCCCATTCTGCCTGGATCCGGTATCATAAGTCATATCGTTTCTACTTTTTCGGGAAAACCGGTCTTCGGGTATCTAGGCATGGTTTATGCCATGATCAGTATAGGTGTTCTTGGATCTCTTGTTTGGGCTCATCATATGTTTACTGTGGGCTTAGACGTTGATACCCGTGCCTACTTTACCGCAGCTACCATGATCATAGCTGTCCCCACTGGAATCAAAATCTTTAGTTGGATCGCTACCATGTGGGGGGGTTCGATACAATACAAAACACCCATGTTATTTGCTGTAGGGTCCATATTTTTGTTCACCATAGGGGGACTCACTGGAATAGTTCCGGCAAATTCTGGGCTAGACATTGCTCTACATGATACTTATTATGTGGTTGCACATTTCCATTATGTACTTTCTATGGGAGCCGTTTTTGCTTTATTTGCAGGATTTCACTATTGGGTAGGTAAAATCTTTGGTCGAACATATCCTGAAACTTTAGGTCAAATCCATTTTTGGATCACTTTTTTCGGGGTTAATCCGACCTTCTTTCCCATGCATTTCTTAGGGCTTTCGGGTATGCCACGTCGCATTCCAGATTATCCAGATGCTTACGCTGGATGGAATGCCCTTAGCAGTTCTGGCTCTTATATATCTGTAGTTGGGATTTGTCGTTTCTTCGTGGTCGTAGCAATCACTTCAAGCAGTGGAAACAACAAAAGATGCGCTCCAAGTCCTTGGGCTGTTGAACAGAATCCAACCACACCGGAATGGATGGTACAAAGTCCTCCAGCTTTTCATACTTTTGGAGAACTTCCAGCTATCAAGGAGACGAAAAGCTCTGTGAAGTAAAAGAAAAAAAGGGTCGCCGATTGCTACTAAGAACCTAACAGAACTTTCCACTTTCCAACAGATAAGAAACTCTCAGTAAGCAGGATCCGCTGACCGAGAGTTGAAGGGCACGTAGTCGCTGAACCGATAGGCAAACGATGCAAAAGAAGATTTAATATGAGATTTCGCGGCTAAGACGCCAGAGTACATAAAGTGAAGTCGAAGCGGAAGAGACATCTGCGCAGTGTCCAGGCGCCGGGATTGGAAGCCCCCACCAAATGTCTGAAGCAACGGGAGAAATGGTCGATCACCTTTACTTAAGAAGATTTTGCTATCCTCCAAGACACCGGGAATTCTCCGATAGGCGTATCCGCCGTGATCTCCAATTTCAAAGTAAACCGCATTTTGGTTGACGCGGGGAGCTACGTCGAAGTTATTACTTGCAAGGCCTACCAGCAGCTCAAACTGGCGACCATAAAGAATAAGACGAACCAAAACCAGCAGCAGCTTTGCAAAATAAATTTTATCCATCACCATAATACATTTATGACTCCTTATATAGACATAGACGGGGCGAGTACACCCGTAGAAAAGCTCAACCAGTAAGAATGATTTCTTAAGAGCTCCAATTAGCCAAGATGCTTCTGCTAGCGCCTACCAGATTATGTCCTATTTTCTCGTCGATAAAGATCTAACTAGGAAAACCAATTTGATTGATAACCTTTCAGAAAATATCCAAGATCTATACACTTCTATCCTATCCTGGAAGAGTGGAAGAGATAGTTGCACGGGAAGGTGGATCTGGTAATAATCGAAGCTTATCTCGACCGAAAACTCGTTAAGACACTCTTTATGCCGTTAGTGTATGGGAAAACCCTAGTCGCTATGATAGAGGATATTTCGGAACACTTCCACGATCTGCTCAGTAAGAAAGATATCGTTGCCGACTTGTGACTCGAGTCAGCCTATTTACTGCCTGTCTCGATCTCCCTCCTTTCTTGAGCGTGAGCTTTCTTTGCCTAAAAGAGAAGGCGAACGGATAAGAACCAACTCCCTAGAGGAATAGGCCTCCGATCTCTACTCGCCGGAAGGGCTATGGAAAAGGGAAGGATTCCTTCTTTCTTTTCTAGTTGGATTCTTCGAACCCTTATTTTCCTCTTCCTTTTCCGATGCGCTAAGATTAGACCTCAGGCAGTCCTTTTTTCTCATGATTGGATGGTTTTTCTTTCAGTCAATGATTTGACGGAATGGCTGCTGCGGAATCTCTCGGATCTGAGGCAGATCCTACTAGCTACGTCCTTGTCGATGACTTGTGCGCCTCCTAATGATCTTACTACTCTACTCCTCAAAACGAGTGCACCATGGCCTACTTAAGAAGATCTCAAGCAAAGCAAGGCAGAGTCCGAAAGTCCGAGGCAGAGACCAGAGGAAGAAGAAAAAGACTGGAGAAGAAAGGGTTCCTCACCTCTCTCTTACGCTTGAGTTCTTTCAGAACCTTTCACCTGCACTTTTTTTCATTTTTTCACTAATAAGGATCTTTTCAATGTCTTCTATTTCCTGCTTATTAGAGAAGAAGTGGAATTCACACCCTTTGTAGGGGGAAGGTTGGTTCTTCAGGATGGATGGAAATGTTCGGTACTGGAAAGAGCACTTCTATCCTAGATTCTTAGCTGGGGTAGTTGTTTTTGAATGGAAGCCCAAATTTCCTATTATCTATGCTGTAGATAGACTAGTCCATAGACGACTCCAACTGTATATTATTATTTTCGGTTAGTGCACTCCCGGTCCTGCTTTCTCTATCGCCTTCGTCCTCTTTCCCACAACACAAGATGGTGTCTTCGAGGAGGGTTCCTCGCTTTCTGGCTTCTTAGAGATGGAGATAATGGACTTTTTCCTGCCACGCGCAAGTTTTCTTTTTTTGGTTCTTTTCATTGGTCGTTTTCCACTAATAGACTAATAGATGCCTAACAATAGGAGCTACGGAACTGAGCAGCTAGTACTTTTGTAGTCATTTCCTATTCCAGTATGAGATCGGAACATGGCATCTAGTCCGCTTCTTTAGGGATTTAGGGGTGGCACACTTCTTGGCACCTTATCTACGAGATCCTCTTTCCCCGTTCGGATGCATTCTCCCTTCGGCGCTTTTCCCTGCTTGAGATCGGGGATCATGAACTTTTTATTCGTTTAACAGCGCCCGCGTTTCTTTTTCTTTAGTTTTGGGCTCCGCAACAGTAGCCTATAACCTATAATAGATATAGATGCAATAGAAAGCCTAGCTAGTTAGGAGTATGAGCTACTGGTAAAGGATCCTATTCTGTAGGGTCAGTCTTTCTCTCGTCGTCAAAGCTCCTCGACTACGATTTTTCCCTGCAAAAGTTTTTCAAAGAATCTCCTAAGAGAAGAAAGATGAAAGACAGTCAATTCATAGAAAAAGAATGCATTCGGAGGATGTTCGATAGCTTTTTCTCACTTTGTTGAGACTCATGTGGTCTTTCCACCTATCTCTCCCATGTTGCCTAGGACAACGGTTCCAAAATGATAAATCATTGAGCGAGCGCCTAAATCACTAGCCGCTAGAAGATAGGACCCCATTAGGTCGAATCTATTTCGTTCGATTCCGAACATGGCCTGCGAATCGTACTCGTGCTATTTTCTTTCTTCCAACAACTACAACTCAGTAGATAAAGAAGGACTCGATTAGTATGACTCTATATACGGATCGACTTGGTCTTGGTGAAGTGTTCCAGAACAAGACCCATGGCTAACATCCTCTAACGAAACTCTCTTTCTTCTTGTCTGTCTTTGCTAAGGCCTGGACGACAAGTTTTCAAGCTTCATTCTCTGCCGGTTCCAATCTTGTTTTTTGCTTGGAAGATTTTCTCTTTTTCTGTTTGGATTTTCCTCTGTTTCGGGCCCTTGCTTGCTTGTTCTCTCTCCTCTCATCTTTCTTTCTCGAAGCTTCTTCTTCATTTCTATAGGCTATGTGTGAGATCCATTCCTTTCTTCTTTTTTGTTGTTATGAACTCGATTGGCTTTAGAATGGGAGAATAGAAGACATTTTGTTTCTTATGTAGATCTACATTTCTGATTTTACTAAATGGATTGCTTTTTTCGCATCTTCATTTTTAGAAAAACGAAAAAAAAGCAAGACTAATTGACTAATAACTAAGTGATTCAAGTTTTCTTTTCTCTAGACCAAAAAGAGTACTTAAAAGGGGGCAAATTGGATTCGATTCTCTTTTTTTCTACTATTCATTCTTTTTCTGCAAGGAATGAATTCTGCATGACACGGGTTGGTTGTAGCTACGTAAGCTGGTGTACAGGTTCATAAAGTCTGCAGCTATAAGCAACAATTTTTTATACGGTCGCCGAGTTTGTTCAAACAAACAGCCTTTTTTGAGTATAGTAGGTCCGGCGTACTCGCGGGGCGAGATTCTTTTCTTAGGCTATAAATGGAGGTTTTTTACTTCATTCCTTCACTCCACTCTCATCCTTTATCTTATCTTCTACCCCCCAACCCTAGTGATATGGATATGAATGCAATGTGAAACAGGCTCTCTGCCATTCAAGACGAAATTGCACAAGTGCAATATGATCTTTCAAGGAACTTGAGAGCGATGAATCGCCTCCATACGAGAAGAAGAATTGATGAGGATCCTGTCATCAGGCAAAGGAGACTTTCCGCTACTTCCGCGCGTATATCAAATTTGGAGGAGAGGGAGAGAGCTCTGGAGGCAGAGCGACAGGCTCTCATAGTCCAGGTCATTGAATATGGGCACGGAGGAAATTAGTACTTGTATTATCCATTAGTTAAGTAGATGCAGGATGGGGTGTTATGCTTTTATTTAGTATATGTTTTTTAGTATGTGTGTTTAATGCTTTCGGTTTGTAATGTAATGTTTCATTAATGGAATCCTGCTTATGTATGAATTTTTCTGTATATTTTTGTGCAATAAACCAACTATTCAAAATAGTAAACATATTGCCTTGAAGAGAGGAATAGATGAAACTGGAAGAATTGTCAAATGAATAGTCCAGAAAAATCTTAGTTCACAGAGAAGAGAAAAAACAACGATCCAATTTCACATTTTCATAAGAAGCTCTTGGAACAGTTCTTACAAACATTGATTTCATATTGTAGCCTGATACTTCTATCTAAGTGGAAAAAGAACTAAAGGACACTAACTATTGATAAGAGGTTAAAGGGAAAAAAGGAAATAGAGAAAAATTCTATTAGTTCACAACAAATTGCAAGCACGTTTGTTTTTGACCTATATTTATTATGTTTTAGGATAGATAAGAAAAGATAGAAAAAAGGAGAACTAAAAAAAGAAAAATGAAAAAAAAACCTCCTTTTATTTTATATGAATCTCCTTATGATGAGTAGAGCATCCTGTCTATGTGAAAATTAAACCAAGGTACTACAGCCTGATTATTTGGGTTTTGAATCTTTTCGTTTTTCTGAAATTAGAATAATATAGAATATAAAGCAAGAATAAACGTAGACAAAAGAAATGGTTTTTCTTGTTCGATTTTCTATCTAAAAAAAAATGTTCATGAGATTTTCTCCTCTTCTCTTGGAAACAAGAAGAAAGGGGGTGACCCAAAAAAGAAACCAACTTCCCAGCTTAGAAACAATTGATTGATTGATTAAAGGTGCTTAATGAAGAAAATAAAAAACAAATGGAAATGCTTTTGCCAATGAATTCGAAGAGAGAAGAACGCATGAAACTTAGGTGAAAAAGATCCCGTGCGCGAGTATCGATCCAGAAGGAAGTGGACATGGATGGAAAATGGAAAGAAAGAATTTTTCATCTAGACATATGCCATAGGATTCTATCCTCGCTCTGGGGCTAGCGCCTATTGGAATGGATATTTTTGAACCTATACTAGTCTATGAGCAGTATAGAGTCATCAGTACCAAACAGAGCTTATCTCTGATACCCAAGGATCACAATTGATCTAACGAGAACTTTTGTACTTTCTTTATCTGACGTGATAGAATACAACGGAACGCCGATCTTCCCAAGGTCACTACAAAATGAATGGATTTCTGGGGTTGAGTTAGGACTTCATTGAACCTGCTTTTCTGGTGCTTAGCCTTGTCCCAGAGGCGAAGAGCGAGCCATCACCTTTTGTAAATATTGTAAATACCCGCTTCTGGTACTCGCAGATTGGTCCAATTTCATTTTATCCTTCCGCTAATCTCTTGATCTCTGAAAATAAAGAAAGGCATGATATTATCAAGTCAAACTGGGCTATGGGAGAGCAGTGAGAACAAATGGGGAGTCGGCTAAGAATGAGAATCAAAAGATATATAGGACGATCAGTGCCTAGGCCCATCTAATTAGGTGAACCGTGCGGCGGGAAAAAATGGTTCTTTTTCTCTTTCTTTATTGCCTTTGGCTTCCGTAGACGATTCATAGTCTAGTCTCCCTTATCGCCCGTGTCTATTTCTTCCTACATATTATTATGATAACTCGGCATTTCAATCAATCCTTCCAGGTTTTCTACTGACCAGCCTTCTTAATCCAAGACTTTATCCACTCTTTCTTCACTCGCTAGGGAAAGATAAAGGATAGATGACTGAAAATCCCGCTTACCGGCTCAATATATCTCTCAATAGATTCGCTTGCCACAACGACCGGACAGGATAGGAGATCGCCCAACCTTCCAATTTCTCTTTCTGAAGCAACTATAACGGATGGGCAGCTTCCCTACCCACTGGGGATTTTTTTTCCCCGCTCCAACTTCGGATTCTTGGAAATAATCCCCGGTTCTATGATTTAAGGTTAGGAGTTTCATTCTTAGCAAGATCCCCAGCTATTGAATCTGTTGTCGTCGGCGGGGCTACTTCTTCTTTCGAAATGAGAAGAATAGCGTAGTCAAAGTAGGCCAAGTCGGTAGCCTTTTCTGAAACTCTTGGGAGAAGGGCTGTAGGATTAGAAAAAGGCCTAACTGCTGTTGAAGGAATAGAGGCTGTTTCGGCTCTTGGAGTAAGGGGAGAAGGGCTGAGTGCCGGTGAAATGCTTTTTGAGACTTACCCCACTCAATGGAAATTGATTTAGGCAAGATCCCACGTCCAAGAGTCTGATTCTGATTCTGCTTTCACTCTTATCAAGGAAGGAGGCCACCAAACCAAAGGGGAGGTCTTTGCTTGCTTTTCCTGTTAGAGATGCTAGTCTTTTTGTAATAACTGCTCTGAAGATGTTTTCAGGAATAAGAGAAGACGGTGCTCTTTCATCAGCTCTTTGGCTATTTGCTTGCGATAAAGAAAGAGTGAATTGATCCGAGCCAAGTAGTTCGGCTAAGCCGGAAAGAAAGAGTTAGATCCTCTTTGAGATGAAATGCGGCAATGTCCTAATCAAACCAGGCGCAAGGTCAATGATTTCGCTCAAGGCTCAAGGCATAAAGGCTCTTATTCCTTCTGCATTGGTCTCGGAGGGCCCTCGCTCTAAAGGGTTGATGGCAGCTATCCTGCTCTGTCAGAGATAATTGGAATGGAATTGGTGTGGTTTGCTAGCTCTTTCTTTTGAGACGAATGAATTCCGAATAAAGGAAGGCGGTCGTGATAGGGAAAGGCCTTTCCTTATTACCAGGAAAGAGAAAATGGGCCAAATCGCCCGCTAGAGAAGAAGCTCTTAGGGAATCGATCTAGACTAGATGAGATGCCGGTGCCATTAAACTAGCTGCCAGAACGAGTTCAAGAGATGAGGATCCAGGTAGTGAAGTCACCCTCGGGGGAAGAATCATTCCATTCACTTGTGAAACTGCTAAGAAGAATAGCTTTTCTCTGAATCCGCCACTCACTCTCTTTCGGGTAGGGTTAACAAGAAAGTCAAAGCAATCTCCTCAACCTAGAAAGAGAACTCCGGGATCTTCTTTTTCTTCTTAAGAACCCGAAGGCGAACTAATCCGTCTTGGTGCAGCTCCTAGTCCTGATCGATTGGCTACCGGGTGTTCACTCAAACTAAAAAGAAAAAAATGGAAATAGTGAATCAAGATCTAGACTATCCTCTCTCCGGAGAGATATGCCCCTATGAGCGACTATGCCGATCTTTATATGTTTTGGCCACGTGCGTTTCCGCTAAGAAGAAGAAGGTTTGGATCTTTAAACCTTAAGAGGATGCTATCGAATGTGCTCTTGGCGCACGTGAGGGATGTGACCTATGTTAGGTCCATAAGATAGCGCAGCTTTTGGTGTTCTATAATTCACCTCCGAATAATGAGTAGATAGGGAAGAGCTTTTTATTTTTCTCTTCATAGAAGACTGATGGGTGGAGCAAGAGGTCAAATTACTATAGAAAGAAGAGTTGTAAACTATAGGACTTCTTTTTCTATTTAGGGTTTTTTCGTTCCTTCTCTTCGATAAGAATACCGATTTGAAATGATAAAAATTCCTCTTTATTCTCTTGTGTTCAGCGAAAGAACTGCCTAAGCATACTTTTTCGGATCCAAACTTCTTTGTTCTTTCTAAGTCTTCG